GAGCAATACCTATTGTACCCTCTTCAAATTCTACTAATTCACCTGCCATTACTTCATCAAGACCATGAATACGAGCAATGCCATCGCCTACTTGAAGTACGGCACCAGTATTCACAATCTTTACTTCTATATTATATTGTTCAATACGTTTACGGATAATATTACTAATTTCGTCGGCTCGAAGGGTTACCATTAGTCTTTTTTTATTCTTTTTCGGAAGCAAAGGGAAAAAATAATGCCTAAACTCTAAACTAAAGTAAAGGGGCTAATCAGTTATTTCTTTCATGGCCCCGAGAATCCCAATATTAGCACGGATCGTACGGAAATGTAACTCACTATTCAAACAACTATTCAGAATTCCTAGAGCTCCTTGTAAGGCCTGTTGGAAAACTCGTTGTCGGACCTGACTAATTGCTCTTTGTTGTTCAAAATGAAGGGTTTCATTTTTGTAATTTTCTAATCGTTCCAAACTATCACAAGTGGCATTAATTAAATTTTCTTTTTCTCGTTCTATCTCAAAGTATCCATTCATTCGATACTCATCTGCTTCCATTTCCACTTTCCGTAAGCGAGCCCGGGCTCTTTCGAGCTGCTCAATGACTCCTCTACGTAATTCTTCTGAATTTTGAATAGTACTCAAGATCCTCTGTTTTCGATTATCTAATAAATCATTTAATGAAAGTAGATTATCTTACCATTAATTTCCCAACTTACATGATCTCTTCCCGAACCAAACATGAATCTTTCGATTCATTTGGCTCTCACGCTCAATTATTTATTTTATATTATGGGCATTCCCATATCTTTTTTTTATGTAATGAGCCTACCCTCTCTTTTCCGTTTGTATTCAAACATATCGAAACTGATACAAAACCAGAATATTAGGAGGACTCTTCCGACCAAACAAAAATCTATAATTGTCAGGTAAAGTTGTTTATTTATTTGTTCTTTAATTTTAAATTGATTTCCTTTTTTCTCTTCAAGTCCATAAAATTCTTCTTTTTTTATCAATAGGTTGTCCATTTGGCATTGGATAAAAAAGGCAAGGTGCCATTTATTTAGTAAATGGTTCAACTCATTTTATCGATATGAGTGTTTTATATCAGATAAATTACCAACTATTCATTTTTAACCCATTTCGGTACTAGCATAGTGGTAGAAAGAGTACCATGTTTTGCCTGGACTTTAAACAGTTTAGCTTTAACCATGTTAATAGTTTCACATTATTGGTTGATAGAGAATCAAAGTTAATTTACCAATGAGTTACGAAATGCTATGGTTCTTACATATGATTTCTGAATTTATTCAGAAGTAATTCGTTGAGATCGTGCACCTTTTTTCCTATTTATCCTATAAAAAAATACCATACCATAAATAAAGTGCAGTCGGATGGATCCAACCTATTCTTGAAATACACAACTCGCACACACTCCCTTTCCAAAAAAAATCAATACACCAAAGACTACACTTAGATTTATTGGATTTGTTGCTAAAATATCGGTATTAAACCCGAAACTTCCGGCGGACGGCCAGTGACCCAAGGAAACGAAAGAATCGGTTACATTTTTCATATGCTCTCCTCTTAGAGATAGGACTAACAAAGAACAGAGTTCTTTTTGTATCACTTCACTCGACCCTTTTTTGATCGATTTCTTTTTATTAATTTCCGCCTTTTTATTTTAATAGGATTTTTTATAATTGAAAAATTTCTTACTTTCTTTTTTTGAAGTTTACAATAAGATGCGATGTTTATTAGATTAGGTCTTAGGTCTCATGTCAATTGCGAAGTATCTCCTTTTTTGAATTGAAACGCTTCCTAAAAAGAAAGCCAAAAAGGTTTCCATTTTCCTAAGCTAAGGACGAGAAGGAAGAAAGCGAGAGGATCCGGTAATTCCTCATTCTCAAATATGAGGTCTTCCCGGGGTATTGTCTCAACAAAAACAAATAAAATAAGTAATTGTAGGAATATTGATATAATTCGAAGAAGCAAACGGAAATTCCGAGTTAAGTTAATAAAATAAAAAAGTATGTAGTTTTTGACTTTCCATTTCTAGGATTAAACAAAAGGATTCGCAAATAGAAGTGCTAATGCCACGACCAGCCCGTAAATTGTTAAAGCTTCCATAAAAGCTAGACTAAGCAATAAAGTACCTCGTATTTTACCCTCTGCTTCTGGTTGTCTTGCAATACCTTCTACAGCTTGACCTGCAGCAGTACCTTGACCAACTCCAGGTCCAATAGAAGCAAGCCCTACGGCTAATCCAGCAGCAATAACAGAAGCGGCAGAAATAAGTGGATTCATGGTAAGTTCCTCGCACCAAAAAAAGAAATGGTTAATGATACAATCAACCAATGAGTTTTTGTAAATCCATATGTATATGGTTCTATTCTAGTTATTACATTTCTTTATTTCGAACCCTTCTTTCATTCAATTCTTCGTTCTTTACTCTTCTATATTTCTATATTTTTGAGTTCATCTGTTTTTTCATTCAATCTACAATCACAGACGAAAGAGAAAGACTTATAACTTATATTGGAATTTTTCTAAATTAAATGCAGTGAGCTGCAATCAAAATCAATCAATATATATCAATATATATCAATAATATATTGGATTATATAATTATATATTATATATAGGATATATATAGCATATAGGGATGCTCGGGATAACCCTATATAACTAGTGAATATCTAATATCACATATACATTTGTTTCTTCCATAACGCAAACCAATCTTTCTATTGAATCGAATTCTAGAATCATTCCTCCAAACATACAAAGGGGATGAACTTATAGACATTACATATACCTAGTGTGACTTCCCCAACCCACCCTTTTTCCACTTCCGTAATATCGTCCATCTTTTCTGCTACGAATCTAGGTCGTATATTCATACGAATTTATATCTATTATGTTCCCCCCTCAATGGATTATCTTGAACCATGCATGAATTGGGATAAGCTTAAAAAAAAAAAAGACTATTTTGAAAGCTAATCAATGATGACCCTCCATGGCTTCACCTATATAAGCCGCGGCTAACGTTGCAAAAATAAGAGCTTGAATACCACTTGTAAATAATCCAAGAAACATGACAGGTATAGGAACTACTGAAGGGACTAAAGAAACAAGAACAACAACTACTAATTCATCGGCCAATATATTCCCGAAAAGTCGAAAACTAAGAGATAAAGGTTTTGTGAAATCTTCTAGGATGTTAATAGGTAAAAGGATTGGAGTTGGTTGAATGTATTTCCCAAAATAACCTAATCCTTTTTTTGTAAGACCCGCATAAAAATAGGCCACTGATGTGGGTAAAGCTAAAGCAACAGTAGTATTTATATCATTGGTGGGTGCAGCTAACTCCCCATGAGGTAACTGTATGATTTTCCAAGGTAAAAGAGCACCTGACCAGTTAGAAACAAAAATAAATAGGAATATGGTTCCAATAAAGGGAACCCAAGGACCATATTCTTCTCCAATCTGAGTTTTGCTCAAGTCTCGAATAAATTCAAGGACATATTCGAAGAAATTCTGACCGTTGGTCGGAATGGTTTGTGGATTCCGAACAGCTATGATGACTGAACCTAATAAGATAGCAATTACAACCCAAGAAGTGATAAGTACTTGGGCATGGATTTGTAAACCTCCTATTTGCCAATAGAAATGTTGGCCTACTTCTACACCCGATATATCGTATAGCCCTTTGAGTGTTTTAATGGAACATGGTATACCATTCATATTGTCCTCTGACATAAATTGAACTCCAAAAAAAAAAAATGATTTTGATTCAACCATCTCTTTCTCAACTCACCAACTTGAATCATTAATCCTATATTTAGGATACCAAGAAATTAAATAATGTCATAACATAATCTCCCCATTTTTTTTATCTCTTTTTAAAAATTCAAGAATAGTAAAAGATTAACTAATCTTAATTATTCTTTATCTTATTATTCTTAATCATAATCAACGATTTCTTATATAGCTAGAATGACCCTCACAAATTGCGGATACTAATTTGTTAAGAATCAATCGGATTGAAGCTATAGCATCATCGTTGGCTGGAATCGAAATATCTGCGAGATCAGGGTCACAATTTGTATCGATTAAACAAATCGTCGGAATCCCCAAAATAACACATTCTCGAAGAGCCGTATATTCTTCTTGCTGATCAACGACGATCACAATATCAGGCAACTCCGTCATATATTTGATTCCACCGAGATATGTTTGCAAAGTAGATAATTCTCTCTTCAACATTGCTGCATCTCTTTTGGGGAGACGGTTGAGTTTCCCCCTCTTTTGTTCTGCTCTTAAGTCCCTGAACTTATAAAGTCTCGTTTCCGTAGTGGACCAATTTGTTAACATACCACCTAGCCATTTTTTATTAACATAATGACAGCGAGCCTTTATTGCAGCTGATGCTACTGAATCCGCTACTTTATTTTTAGTACCAACGATTAAGAAGTTTTTTCCCTTACTTGCTGCATCAAAAACTAAATCACAGGCTTCTGATAAAAAACGAGCAGTTCTAGTGAGATTTGTAATATGAATACCTTTACGCTTTGCAGAGATGTAAGGAGCCATTCTAGGATTCCATTTCTTAGTACCATGACCAAAATGAACTCCTGCTTCCATCATCTCCTTCAAATTGATGTTCCAATATCTTCTTGTCATTTTTACCCACACTTACTTTTTTTCTTTTTTTTTTCAGGGTACCCTGAAAAAAAAAAAGAATAATTGTTCCGATGGAACCTTCTACCGGAAATTGACCGTTCATACGCACTCCAAACCATTAATTTATTTCTTTTAATTACTTATTTTTTATTTTATTTTTTATTTATTACCAAATCAATAATCGGACCAGATACCAGATAGTTAAAAGATATATACAAAATACAAAGTAAAAAAAGATATAATATATATATATAAAGTAAAAAGAATGAATCTGCTCTTAGAAATCATTAAATCGCGTAAATGATTGTTCTAATGTCTCAAACAATTTCCATGAGACATCAGAACAAAATAATTCTCTATGGTGTAACAAAATATCTCTCATTTGCAATTCGAATAGATTCTTTCTTTTGATTTCCAAATGAATGTCCTTGTCTTGCCTTGAACGGTGCACAAGTTTTTGGAATCCAGTACCAACAGGTATAATCCCCCCCAGAACAATGTTCTCTTTCAGGCCTTTCAACCAATCAATACGACCTCGTAGAGCAGCTTTTGCTAAAACTCGAGCGGTTTCTTGAAAACTTGCTTCGGATATGAAACTTTGAGTATTCAAAGATGCCCTCGTTATTCCCAATAGGATTGCACGATAACAGATCGCTTCGTCCAAAGCACGCCCTGCTCGTTCTGCTCGCAACAATCCAATTAATTCTCCAGGTGAAAAAACATTAGACATTCCATCTTCAGAAACCAACACTTTTGATGTTACTTGACGTATAATAATCTCTATATGTCTATTATGGATCTGTACCCCCTGGGATCGATAAACCTTTTGAATCTTATTAACCAAAGAGGTACGACTTTGGGTTATGGTTAGCTCAGTTCCAATCAAGAATCCCCAGGGGATCCCAAGAATTCTTGATATATGTTTGTTCCAACCTTCAACTCTCCTTTCAAGGTTCATCGATATTGAATCAATCGAACGCACTTCTAAAATTTGTTCCACTTTTGGAAGACCTTGCGTTATGTCACCAGATCTAGATTTTTCATATATAAATGTAGCTAATGTATCTCCTTCGTAAAGGATTTCTCTATAATGACCATGAACAGTTGCTCCGGGAGTGGCCAAATAAGGCTTAGCTGATCTTATAACTAAGGAGTCAACATAAACAATTAAAATTTGACCAGATTTTTTTACGCGTGGGTCGTATTTGAATAGACATACATTTTCACAAATAAATTGTCCAAGGCTAATTCTAATTATTGTAGATGTCTCTTCACAATAATCATGATCGAGAAAGCACCAATTCAAATGGAATTGATTCAAAATGATGTTACTGCATGGATCGGGATTAGAAATCCTCCTATTTTCGTCTATTAAACAGTATTTAAGTACTTGAAGTACTTGTAAAGTCTGTTTAAAATTGTCAAGTAGCAAATATTTCTTTAACAAGATCTGATTATGAGTTATTAAATGGTAAGATGAATAAAAATTCGCTATTTTAGGAACAATAGTTCCTAAAGGACCCAACAAATCTCTAATTGCGATTATGGGATACGATTCTTTTGTCATATTCGTATATTTCGAACCATTGAATGGACCAATTCGAGAACAATTGGATGATGACAAAATTATCAAAGATTGGCATTCCTTATTTCGATTCAACAACGTACCAATAGTTCCTTGATGTTGGATAAGTGATTGAATCTTCGCCTTGGAATAAAAAGGATTGATATTAGTACGATCTAATCCATTATCGGGAATCAATCCTGAACTTGCCCTATCATACCTTTTTACGGTATACGAAATAGTGGAATTGACTAACTCAATTCTTATGAAATCGCGAATCAGATCATTTACCCTTACTTCAACAAGGGAAGCATGAACCTCTTCTATAGAACCATTTTGTTCTTGGTCCCAATTCAATACTAAGCAAGTCCGAACTAATTGAATACTTGTGTGATAAATTCCTCGAATTGACTTTTCATTTCCATAAAGAATATAATTGACAATTCTAAGTTGGACATTATCCTTTTCTTGCAAGAGATCCTGAGGGAAAAGTGTTGCTAAATTTATCCCATCAGCTATTTCATATGTAACGACGGGGCGAACCAAGACAAAATATTTTTTCTTGGTAGGTGTGATCCGTTGGACATAGATCCCATTTTTCCATTTTTTTGATTTCTTAGAATTTTTTTTTTCTGTTTCTGGTGGTATCAAAACGCCGCTGTGCCTGGATATCTTATCTGTCTCTCCGGGAAAATAAATATCTCCAGAAAAGACTTTCAGTTCAATACTTTTTTTTTTTCTCTCGACTCGGACTAATCCGCCTACTCGACTTCTTGTATTTATATTTAAAGCGAGTCGTGTACTTACTCCAATGATACTATTGTTCCGGACCATTATGACCGAGTATCCAGGTAAAATATGCACTTCTTCTAGAATGAAAAAAAACCGATCTACTTTCATTTGGTATTTCTTACTAAATTGTTTTGTTCCTCGATACTCAATCAAATCCTTTTTTTTTATGATGGAATCTACTTCTACGGTCCCATATTTAGTAATTCCTGAACTGCTTCTTCTGTATCGTAGATCATCAAAATAAGCAAAAATACTATTTCCACGTAAAATACCATCTATGGGTATTTCAATCGAAATACCAAAACAGGCTATTAGTTCTTTTTCTCGTTCTTGATCATATTTTAATGGGATAATAAATCTATTTCTTCGCTTTTTCGCCAAGAAATCAGAATTTTCTTGGAGAATAGAAGGATATATGAAATTCCAATATCCATTGGATATAATTCGATCAGGTCTTGAAGAGTCAAGAATTTCCCTATCTTTTTTACCAGAAGTATCCAACAATTTATTTTTTACTGGATCATTAGTCATTGAGAGGCCATAGATATATCTTTCTTCAACAGAAAAAGAATGAACATTCATTTGATCTTGATCCTTGTGGAGCGAAAAAGACACCATACTAGATCCGCACGGACCTCCTGCTAATATCCATAAATGACTTGTTTTTGGTACTAGATGAACATTACCATATGTATATTCGGATGCATGGTAAATATCGGTACTCCAGTGCATTTCTCCCTCTGATTCACAATAAATATGTTTTCGGACCCTCTCCTTAAAATGAAAGGTGGACGTTCCGGTACGAATCTCAGCAATTACTTGTTCTGATTCTACATATTGATCATTTTGCACTAAAATCAAACTTTTTGGTGGAATATTCACATTATGTATAATATCCCGACTCTCAATAGTCACATACAAGTCTATAGAACATAGAAAAGCAGGATACCCATGGCGGGTACGTGTGGGATGAACCAATTCCTCATTGAATTTTATTTTTCCATTAGAAGGAGCCCGTACATATTCGGCAGTACACCCTGTGAATACTCCACCGGTGTGAAAAGTTCTTAATGTTAGTTGAGTCCCAGGTTCCCCAATTGATTGACCCGCAATAATACCTACAGCTTCTCCCAATTCGACGAGATCACCATGAGTGGGATTCCGACCGTAACATAATTGACAGATCCAAGATGTACTCCTGCAAGTAAAGGGAGTTCGAATATATATTGGTTGTGCTCGAAGGGTTATGAACCGATTGACAAGTCCAATCCCAATATCTTGATTTCGAGTGGCAATGCATCGTAGACCCATATATATATCGTCTGCTAATACACGACCAATTAGTGTTTGGACAAAAATTTTTTCCGTCATCCCATTTTGAGGACTCACAGAAATACCTCGTATAGTACCACAATCCGTTCTACGTACAATAATGTGTTGAACTATTTCAACAAGTCTACGCGTGAGGTATCCAGCATCTGATGTTCGTACAGCAGTATCCACAACTCCTTTGCGAGCTCCGTAGCAGGAAATTATATATTCCGTCAAAGAAAGTCCTTCGCGTAAATTGCTTTGAATAGGTAAATCAATCATTTGTCCTTGAGGATCCGACATTAATCCTCTCATACCTACTAATTGGTGTATCTGGGATGCATTTCCTCTAGCTCCCGAAAAGGACATTAGATAGACTGGATTAGAAGGATCAGTCATACGAAAATTAGGATTCATTTCTTGTCTCAAATATTCACTTGTAGCATACCATATCTCAATGGATTGACGTAATTTTTCCACCGCGTGTACATTCCCATAATCATGGTGTTTATCCAAAATAAAACTTTGTTGTTCAGCGTCTTGGACTAACCATCCCTTAGAAGGGATTGTTAAAAGATCATCAATTCCTAATGAAATAGATGTAGCAGTGGCTTGCTGGAAACCCAAAGTCTTTACTTGATCCAAAATATGTGATGTATATGCCATTCCGAAATGACCTATTAATCTGCTAATAAGTCGTTTCATAGCAGTTCCATTTATCACTTTATTGTGAAAGACCATATCGGCTCGTTCTGCCATAAATACCTCTATATTCCGCTGAGTAGGATTCGACAATGGGTCTAAGTCACTGATTCGAAAACTTCCTTTCCTCAATCTTGATTCACGTAGAAATTCAGAAATTATGATACCAGCGAAATTGGGAAACCCCGAATTCCCAGGGGCATCGCCCAATCTAATTTCTTAGTTTAGATAGCATATGAGTAGGCCTGACAAAACCCCTGTATGGCCTCTTCTATTTCTCGATAAAAAGAAATATGACCAAGAGTGGTTCGGATGTATATACAACGGATTTCTTTTTTTACACTTCCTACTATTAGATAGTGTCCATAAATCTCATGATAAGTACCAAAAGATTCATATTGAACTTCGATGGGAACTTCTCTTGAGACAATGACACGTTGATCTAGTCTCCATCGGAGCCACAAAGGACTATCTAAACGGATTCGTTTTTGCCGATAAGCTCCAAGTGCATCATAGGAACTATGAAAATACGGTTCTTTCTCTTTCGTGTAGTTATGGTTATTATTGTCAACTGTTTTATTTTGATAGTTTCTACAATTATATCTATTTGCACAAATACCTCGATGATTTCCGATCGTTAATACATAGAGTCCGATAAGCATATCTTGAGTTGGTACGGAAATAGGATCCCCCATAGCTGGAGACAAGAGATTCAGATGAGAAAACATAAGTAAACGAGCCTCCGCTTGAGCTTCCAAAGATAAAGGTACATGAACAGCCATTTGATCCCCATCAAAGTCTGCATTGAAGCCCTTACAAACTAATGGGTGTAAACAAATAGCACGTCCCTCCACTAAAATGGGTTGGAACGCCTGTATACCTAATCTATGCAGAGTGGGTGCTCTATTTAACAATACAGGATGCCCCTGCATAACTTCTTGAAGTATTTC